GGGGCTCAATGAGTGAGCACCTTTGGATCGATCCTCGGCATATAAATGACAATATGGTGGGAACTAGAAGATCGGAGAAAGAATCATAACTTCTCGCTTTCTCACGCCCTTATTAGAGTATTATCGTCGACGGCTTTCGGGCAGGGACACCAACACCTTTTGGCAACACTCGATTTTTGGAATTTTCGAACTTTGCAGCCCGATTTCTTACCCCTTTTACTCGGAATCACACTATTTGAACTCCTATAGCGTCTCCAACTCCCGTCGAGCTCACCCTTACTTCGCCTCGAAAATATGATGAATGTATCGCTGAACCGGGCGTTGCACTTTCATTAGTTAGCCCGACCTCAGGTTACCGGACACGTAGGGCACTGGCCTTGGTTTGCCCACCAACGACTTTCCGCTTGGGAAATACACAACCACCTTTTCTGGAGCAGGAACCTGAACGAGCGCAACAACTGGCGCCTTTCATTGGTTCTACGGTTGCTAGCACTGATAATAGATTCCATCTGCAGGTCGAATTCACCTCCGAACGTCTTTCGTACCAACCAGAGGGCGTGACTTACAGAACGGTCTCGAGAGGACTTCTTCGCATCGGTGAAATGAATCTCTGTGGACTGGAGGTGAAATAGAGAAGGAAAGGTAGTTAGGCGAGTAAGGAGACCTCTGACTATAATTGAGAATACGGTGGGCCTCTGCTAGGCAATCGGAGTACTACTATTATTCTATTATTCCACCAGGGCCTCCGCAGACACTTCCCCCGGCGGCTAGGCCCCTGCTTTAGGCACAGGCTTTCTCGAACAAAGGAGAATGAAAGCTAATATTTCACTGTTTTCGTTCTGACTTTTGAAGCGTAAGCCGCTTGCACAAATGCTTTTGAATCAGCTCGAACAACAAGGGTACTATGATGTTCATTCAAGTTCGATCAAATCAATGGCTCATTCATCATCAGAAGAATAAGAAGACTAACTAGGCAAAACCAGGATCAGAATGGATCAGAAGCTTGGGCTTACTACGAGTCAGTCAGAGGCAGCTTTCTAATATCTCGAGCCTTTTTCCCTTTCAGCCAGCGAGAAGAAGGACCAAACCCTATCTATCGCCTCACGCTCTTCCGGGGAGTACAGTGGACCTCACAAAGATCGCTTCTCAAATATGCACTTCGAGCTTCACCGTTCTCCGAATGTCTAACCTTTATCTATGGTTTTGAGGTTTGGTTTTGCACCGGAGGGCTGATCGGCTTGTTGGTACGGTTAGCTTGTGATCTACGACCACCCTTGCTTTCTGGTTTGTCAGTCTGGTTAGCGCCCCTATCACGTAAGGCTTCGCTTTCTTTTTTTATCTCGAAAAATTATTTATTATTTTAATAGGGGAGAATGAATATTCTAGTAAGCGTAGGGAGCGCAGGGCTCCCCCGAGACAGGAGCCCGAGCGCAATCAAGAGACCTTATAAACATAACAAATCAAATTTTCATAGTGACTGAATCAAAATTCTATAAGAATGAATAGAAATGGCAAAGCCAGAAGCATATCTAGTAGCAGACGCAAAGAGAGCATAGCCAGGTTACAGGGCTCGAGATAGCAGATCTATATTAACCTGTTTACCCTGCAGCATCCATCAGGGGGGTATCATCAGTAGCAGGGATATCGCCAGTCGATTCAGACGCTGTTCCAGGTAAAGCACCACCCGCAGAGGTATTTACATACCTAGTTTTCTTACTGGCATATGATCTTGGACATGTCTTGTTGGCTTGATGCACCAGCAGAGCTTCCAGATTGAAGATTCTGACCATAGGGTCGATGTCCCGAAGCATGTTCAGCTGCAAGAACCTGATCTGAAGCACCCTGAGTAATAAAATCAAGATCGACCCCCTGCACCCAACCTAGTTTTGGGGCTCAAGTCGAGTCTCCTCGGATCTCACATCAGAAACTGCTCTCTCAATGTCTGGTGGAGTAACTCGATGTTGAATTGAGGATCTAACATTCTCGAACTCAGGCCTCAAGCCCATCAAAAACTTAGAGAGCCCCTTTAGACTCTATACTCTAGAAGGCTATTCTATGTTAGATGAAATTCTTCCCGACAAGAGCCTTTAGAATTCGAATCGATCGGTGCCCCTATCTTTGAAAGGAGTCCCTCATGTTCAGCTGGTCCCATAGAAGCCTAAGCCTTCGGTAATAAATAGTATAGCACACTTCTTTCTTGATTTTACCCATAAGCTAAGGCATGTTCTTCATGTTGCAACTGATAGAAAGGTGGAGAATCATCCTGAGAATCAAGATGACTTATGGTTTCCCAAATATCTTTAGCGGTCGCAAAAGAGGTGACGGTGTATATGGGGCTCAAAGGAAGTACACAAGTCATCTCATTTGAAGCTAAGCACTTTTCATCTTTTGTAGGAAAATATCCTTCTCGAGTCTTGGGAAATTGAAGCGACCCATCCACATAAGCACAAAATTTTTTCCCGAGCAAATCATTCTTCATCGCATAAGCCCATGACAAGTC